GATTGTTTATTGATAAGAATTTGGGATATGGAACAGAAGTAGATATTTTTTATCTGCTAGTAACTTTTAGAATTGTGGTACAGGTATTTATGGATATATATATATAATATAAAATTACTTTATCCAGAATACTAACTATCTAGGGTTCTTAGATCCAACTACAAAGGATCTAAGAACCTTAGATAAGTAAATAGTAATAGTATTCAATAGTAAATATACCTTATATTATATATATAGTTATACCGATACTCTTTAGACCTTCTAGTAAATCCTAAGTAAATACATGAAGTTACCCCTTATTTAATGTAGGATTGTCCTTAGATAAAAAAAACATTCTCCAGCTTTACAGCTGTAATTATGTCTTTATCTAGTAAGTGTGTTATAATACCGTCTCTATTCTATTCTTAGACCTTCTTAAAATACCGAATTATTTTAGGATATCCCTTATCAGACTAACCAAGTTAGTCATATTCTTAGATACCTGTACCATGATTTTATTTTTTACTATAAAAGTTTTATTCTAGCTAGAAAGTTCTCTGCCAGATTGTTTCACATGTAACTACTAGGGAGTACGATAGGGTAGTCTAAAGGATTACTTAATATTTTCTTATTCACAGTGTTTGGTATTGGTTTGTCTAGAAACCTGGGAACCAGTAATTTTGTTAATTCCGGCTAAACTCGTGCCAGCTGCCGCGGTTACACGAAGGGGGTAAGAGTATTTTATTGGTTTGTAATTAGTTTTATAGTTGATTGAAAGAAGAATTTTGTTAGGTGAAATTTTAAATTTGTAGTTAATCAAATGTTATGTAAATGAAGTTATGAAGTTTAGGTATTAAACTGGGATTAGATACCCCACTATTCTAAAAGTTAAGTTTAAACCAGAGTAGTAATAGTTATGTTCTTAAAACTCAAAGAATTTGGCGGTGTTTTAATCCGGTCAGAGGAACTTGTCCCGTAATCGATAATCCACGTTTATGTAACTTAGTTTTGTATTCAGCTTGTATACCGCCGTCAAAAGAGTGATTCAAGAGAATGCCCTCAAGGTTCTTAATTAAGAAAGATGTCAGGTCAAGGTGCAGTTTATGATTAAGGGGAGATGGGTTACAATAGTTTTAACTAAACGGAAGGGTTCCTGTTATGGAACCCCAAAGGTGGATTTGGATGTAATGAGTTATAATAAGAACTTATGATACCGGCTCTAAAACAAGCACACATCGCCCGTCGCTCTCGTTTTTTAAGGCGAGATAAGTCGTAACATAGTAGATGTACCGGAAGGTGCCTCTAGAAAGTCAAAATAGAGCTTGGTTAGTTAAGCTTTTCATTTACACTGGAGTGAGGTCGTGCAATTCGATATATTTTGAAAAGTAAAATTAGCTTAAAATGTTAATTGGGTGTATCAAATGGGTAAATCAATATAAGTATAAGGAGTTTGAGTAAAGGGTATTGAAAGAATTATAATAGCTATAACATGGTACCGTAAGGGAAGATTGAAATATTTGAAAAATAATTTAGTAAAAAGTAGACTTGGTGTTGTACCTTTTGTATCAGGGTTTAATAATTAATTTAAGGGATCTTAAAATCTCGATGTGAGGAGAGCTATAAATCTAGAATAGTTTAGGTAGCAAACTAATTGTACATAGAGTTATAGGAATGAAATATTAGCCGGTCCTCAAGGTATCTAGTTTCTTAAGAAATGAATTTAATTCAGGGATTTCAAGAAGTTAGAGTCTTACTCTTTAACTTTTTATAGATCCTAATATTGAGGGGGATAAGCTCCACAGTATAGTTAAAACTAAGACAGAAAGAAAACCCGTAGGCTTGAAAGTAGCCATCAGTTTAAGGGTGTTATAATTTATTTTCTAAGGATTTAATTTTATAGGGTTTAAAGAAAGTATTAAGAATTAATCTTGAATAAAGAAAGATTAGGTATAATGTTAAAATGAGTATAGAATATGAATGGGGTATAAAGTCTCAAGAAGGAACTCGGCAAATATAATGCTCGCCTGTTTATCAAAAACACCGCCTTTTGAATATGTAGAAGGTCTAGCCTGCCCACTGAAATAATTAAAGGGCCGCGGTATATTGACCGTGCAAAGGTAGCATAATCATTAGTCTTCTAATTAAAGGCTGGAATGAATGGTTGGACGAGGTATTAGCTGTCTCCTTGGGATTAACTAAAATTTAACTTTTTAGTCAAAAGGCTGAAATGTTGTTGGAGGACGAGAAGACCCTATAGATCTTTATATTTAAATTATTAAGTCACTTTAGATGGGCTAAGATTTGATAAGGAAAATATTTTGTTGGGGTGACAGGAAGATAAGAGAAACTATTTTTAAAAGAGACCATTGATGTATGATTGAATGATCCGTAATAACGATTAAAAGACTAAGTTACCTTAGGGATAACAGCGTAATCTTTTTTGAGAGTTCTAATCGACAAAAAGGGTTGCGACCTCGATGTTGGACTAAGGGTTATTCTTGGGTGTAGAAGTTCAAGGTTTAGGTCTGTTCGACCTTTGAATCCTTACATGATCTGAGTTCAGACCGGCGTAAGCCAGGTTGGTTTCTATCCTCAATTTTTAATAATATTTTAGTACGAAAGGACCAAATATTAGGGAAATTCTTTATAATCTGAATATCAATAACTACTTTGGCAGATAAGTGCAATGGATTTAGAATCCTTGAATGGAGGTTATGTCTTCAGGTAGTAAATGTTTTATAAGGATTTAATTTTAGGTTTAGTTAGAAGATTATTACTGGTTATTTGTGTGCTTGTTGGGGTGGCTTTTTTAACTTTATTGGAGCGGAAGGTGTTGGGCTACATTCAGATTCGAAAGGGGCCTAATAAGGTAGGATTTTGAGGAATTCCTCAACCTTTTGCGGATGCAATTAAATTGTTTACAAAGGAACAAACTTATCCTGTTTTGTCTAATTATTTACCTTACTATATTTCTCCTATCTTTAGCCTATTTTTGGCACTAATGGTGTGATTAATCATACCTTATTTAACCGGCCTACATAATTTTAGTTTGGGCCTTTTATTCTTTTTGTGTTGTACAAGTTTAGGGGTTTATACTGTGATGGTAGCAGGGTGAGCTTCTAACTCGAACTATGCGTTATTGGGAGGTCTCCGAGCAGTGGCTCAAACAATTTCTTATGAAGTAAGCTTGGCATTAATTTTGTTGTCTTTTGTTTTTTTGATTGGAAGCTATAGCCTTTTGGACTTTAAGATTTATCAAGAATATGGATGGTTTTTATTTTTAAGTTTTCCTTTAGCTTTAGCTTGGTTTGCTTCTTGTCTAGCTGAAACGAATCGTACTCCTTTTGATTTTGCAGAAGGGGAATCAGAGCTAGTATCGGGGTTTAATGTTGAATACAGCAGAGGAGGATTCGCTTTAATTTTTATGGCAGAGTACGCAAGCATTTTGTTTATGAGAATATTATTTTGTGTTTTGTTTTTGGGGTGTGACGTTTTAAGAATTCTATTTTATTTGAAGTTAGTTTTTTTGGCTTTTGGTTTTATTTGAGTTCGTGGGACTCTACCCCGGTTTCGGTATGATAAGCTCATATTTTTGGCTTGAAAAAGTTTCTTACCTTTGTCTTTAAATTATTTAATTTTCTTTAGAGGGTTGAAGATTTTAACCTTAGGGGTTGGTGTATAATTGAACTTTTTAAGTAAAGCCAATAGAGGAGTCGAACCTCTTCTGTATGCTTTCAAAACATAAATTATCCACATAATAATTAGCTAGTTTAGTAAGGAGTCTCAAATTTTGAATATCATTGGGTTTAGGAGGTAGTAAAGGAAGTAGATTACAGTTAAGATTTGCCCTAAAAGAATATAAGGGTCTTCTACTGGCCGGGCTCCGATCCAAGTTAATAGAATTACAATAGAGAGAAGGGATCAAAATATAATTTGGTTGACAGGGTAAAATTCTAGCCCCCGGAAATTACTTTTGTTGACGAAAGGCAAGATAAAAAGAATCGCGATAGATAAAACTAGGGCAATTACTCCCCCTAGCTTATTGGGGATGGAACGTAAAATTGCATAGGCGAATAAAAAATATCATTCTGGTTGGATATGAACGGGGGTTACTAGGGGGTTAGCTGGGATAAAATTATCGGGGTCTCCTAGGAGGTAGGGATTTAAGAGAGTTAATAATGTTAAAGTTATCAAAAGAACAATAAATCCAAAGACATCCTTAAAAGTGAAGTAAGGGTGAAACGGAATTTTATCAACATCACTATTTACTCCTAAAGGATTATTTGATCCAGTTTGATGTAGAAACAAAAGATGAATCATTGTGGCAGCAGCCACGATAAAAGGTAGTAGAAAGTGAAATGTAAAGAATCGGGTTAAAGTGGCATTATCGACAGCGAATCCTCCTCACACTCATTGAACAAGGTCTATCCCAAGGTAAGGGATTGCAGAAAGAAGGTTTGTAATAACTGTAGCTCCTCAAAATGATATTTGCCCCCAAGGGAGGACGTATCCTATAAAAGCAGTACCCATAACTAAAAATAAAATAATTACCCCAACCATTCAAGTATGTATAAACTGGTAAGATCCATAGTAGATTCCTCGTCCAATATGGAGGTAAATACAAATAAAAAAGAAAGAGGCCCCATTTGCATGAAGGGTACGAAGCAATCAACCATAATTGACATCTCGGCAAATATGAGCTACGCTAGAAAAAGCAAGGTCGATATGGGCAGTGTAATGTATAGCTAAAAATAAGCCTGTAGCGATTTGGATAACTAGGCATAATCCTAGGAGAGACCCAAAATTTCACCATGCTGAAATATTAGATGGGGCAGGGAGATCAACTAAGGAGTTATTAGCGATTTTGAAAAGAGGGTGGTGTAATCGTAGAGGTTTAAACATTAGTTCTTTGAACGTAGAGGTCCTTGGAAAATTTGGGTAATTGTTACAACTGCCACAAGAGTTAAGAATAAATATAAAACAAGGAGCAAGGTTAGTAAGTGGGTCGGGTTGTTGTATAATTTAATTAAGAGATTTAATGTTGGTTGGGGAGTAGTTCAATCGATAATGTTGGTTTGGTCGAAGCTGTTCGGAGTTAATCATAGAGTTGGGTCATTTAATCAAGTAAAGACTAAGATTAGGGAAATTATAATAAAGGATACTACTATTGTTTGAGCGGAGATGGAGAATATTTCGTTTGAAGCTAGGCTGGTGACGTAAATAAATAAAACCAATATCCCTCCTAGAAATACTAAAAATAAAATGTATGAAAATCAAAAGGATGGGGCAATTAGACCTGTTATTATTGAGATTAAGAGAGTTTGGCATAGGAGAATTAAGCCTATAGCTAAAGGATGGGTTATGGTTAAAAAAGTAAATCCAACAGTTAAACTTAAAGATAATAAAATTAATTGTGTCAAGACAGAGGGTAGTTTATGAAAATATTAGTTTTGGGGACTAAAGATAGGGCAAGAGCTTTACCTCTGAAGTTTTAAGAGACTTATCTCATTATTGGTTTACAAGACCAAGGTTTTATTTAAACTATTAAAACAAATGTTAAAATTGTTGTGGCCAGCAGGGTTAGGGTTATTAGTATTTATTGGAGTTGGAGGGTTTATTTCAAATCGAAAGCACCTTTTAGCTACGCTATTGAGTTTGGAATTCATTGTTTTGAGATTATACGGTCTTTTATTTATCTATCTAACGAGATTAGGTTTTGAAATATATTTTTCTATAGTTTTTCTTACTTTTGCTGTATGTGAAGGGGCATTAGGTCTTTCTATTTTGGTTTCTATAATTCGTACACATGGAAATGATTATTTTCAATCTTTTAGTATTTTGCAATGTTAAAGGTTATATTTGGGTTGATTGGGGTGATTCCGTTAGTTTTTATTTCCCAAAGCTGACATTTGGTTCATGTGAGTTTTTATTTACTAACTTTTGTATTTATACTATTAGGTGGGGTGCCGTATTTATTTTATCAGGTGAGCTATTTTTTGGGGTGTGACATTATTTCATTTGGGTTAATTTTATTAAGATTTTGAATTTGTGGTTTGATAATTATAGCAAGCCAATCGGTACTTAAGTATGAATATTACCAGGGGTTATTTTTGTTTATAGTTTTGTTTTTAATATTAATACTATACTGCACTTTCAGAACCCAAAATTTATTTTTATTCTATTTATTTTTTGAAGGGTCTCTTATTCCTACTTTGTTTTTAATTTTGGGTTGGGGGTATCAACCAGAACGAGTCCAAGCAGGGATATATTTATTATTTTATACTTTATTAGCTTCATTACCTCTTCTTGTTGGGGTGTTTTATATTTACCAGGGAGGGGGAAGTTTATTTATTCCCTTTTTGATAAAGGATTTAATTTTAGGGGGAAGCAGTTTACTTTATTTGGCATTAATTTTTGCATTTTTAGTTAAGATGCCGATATTTTTAGTTCATTTATGGTTGCCTAAGGCTCATGTCGAAGCTCCTGTTAGAGGGTCAATAATTTTAGCGGGGGTTTTACTTAAGCTTGGAGGGTATGGTCTTCTTCGGGTATTTAATTTATTGACAGGTTTAGGGATAAAGTTTAATTTTATTTGGATTGGGATTAGCCTAATCGGGGGTTGTTTAGTTAGATTTGTATGTTTACGACAAACCGATTTAAAGGCTTTAGTAGCTTATTCTTCAGTTGCACATATAGGGTTAGTTTTAGGGGGTTTAATAACTTTAAATTATTGGGGGGTATGTGGTGCATTTACGTTGATAATTGCTCACGGGTTGTGTTCTTCAGGTTTATTTTGTTTAACAAATATTTCTTATGAGCGGCTCGGGAGTCGGAGTTTAATTATTAACAAGGGCTTATTAAATTTTATGCCGAGAATGGCCCTTTGGTGATTTTTATTGAGATCTGCAAATATAGCAGCTCCTCCAACATTAAATCTATTAGGTGAAATTAGTTTATTAAATAGTATTGTTGCATGATCTTGGGTTAGTATAATTAGTTTGGCCTTTTTGTCGTTCTTTAGTGCAGCCTATACTTTGTACTTATTTAGATATAGTCAACATGGGGGATTGTATTCAGGGTTGTATGCTACTGTGGGAGGGTATAGTCGTGAGTATTTACTTTTGTTTCTACATTGGGTTCCTTTAAATTTATTAATTTTAAAGAGTGAGCCTAGATTATTATGGATTTACCTGAATAGTTTAATTAAAACATTGATTTGTGGTGTCAAGGATGTAATCCGTTACTTCGGGTAGTGTTATGAAATTTATCCATTTGTTTTATTAGTTTTGTTTTTCTTTTTATGACGAGCTTAAGATTATTTACTTTAGGGGTGTTGAGTTTGTTAAAGGAAATTACGTATTTTATTGAATGGGAAGTCGTAAGTTTACAATCTTCCAGAATTGTGATGACTTTTTTATTTGATTGAATGTCTTTAATTTTTATAAGTTTTGTACTTTTAATTTCATCTTTGGTTATTTATTACAGAGAAGAATATATAAGTGGGGACTACAATATTAATCGGTTTATTTTGCTTGTTTTAATATTTGTGATGTCGATGATATTATTAATCATTAGTCCTAACTTAATTAGAATTTTACTAGGTTGGGATGGGCTAGGTCTTGTTTCTTATTGTTTAGTCATTTATTATCAGAATGTCAAGTCTTATAATGCGGGGATACTTACAGCCTTATCTAATCGAATCGGGGATGTTGCCTTATTATTAGCAATTGCTTGAATACTAAATTTTGGGAGTTTTAATTACATTTACTATTTGGAGGCCATGAAGGGCACATGGGAAATAGGATTAGTAGGTTGTTTAGTTGTTTTAGCTGCTATAACAAAGAGAGCTCAAATTCCTTTTTCTGCCTGGCTACCAGCTGCTATAGCAGCTCCTACCCCGGTTTCTGCTTTAGTTCATTCATCAACTTTGGTTACAGCCGGGGTGTATTTACTTATTCGGTTTAGCCCCCTAATTGAGGGGACTGGAGTAACTTCATTTTTGCTATTAATCTCTGGATTAACTATATTTATGGCCGGGCTCGGAGCCAATTTCGAATTTGATCTAAAGAAAATTATTGCTTTATCTACCTTAAGTCAATTAGGCTTAATGATAAGAATTTTATCTTTAGGGTTTTATAAGTTGGCATATTTCCACCTTTTAACTCATGCTTTATTTAAGGCGTTATTATTTATGTGTGCTGGGGCAGTAATTCACAATATAAAGGATTCTCAAGATATCCGTAATATGGGGAGCTTGGTTAGTCAAATACCTTATACATCTGCTTGTTTGAATGTGGCTAATTTGGCTTTGTGCGGGATACCTTTTTTAGCGGGGTTTTATTCAAAGGATTTGATTTTAGAAATGGCCACGTTGAGATATTTAAATAGTTTTTCATTTTTCTTATTTTTCTTTTCTACGGGTTTAACAATATGCTATTCTTTACGGTTGGTTTACTATAGTATGACTAGAGATTTTTATCCTGGGGTTTGTCACCCCATAAATGATGAGGGGCACGTCATATTACGGGGTATAAGAGGACTTTTATTAATATCAGTAGTTGGGGGAAGCATGATAAGTTGAATTTTATTTCCAACACCTGAAATAATTTGTCTTCCTATTGGGCTAAAAACTTTAGCATTAAGAGTAAGCTTAAGTGGAGGGTGATTAGGTTATGAATTAGCCAAGTTTAAGGTTGGTGAAGATATAAAGAGTCTCCAACAATATAGTCCTGTTGTTTTTATAGGGTCGATATGATTTATACCTTTTTTATCTACTTATGGGGTAAGTGGGGTACCCCTAGCCTTAGGTAGCAAATTAGTTAAGAGTATAGACCAAGGGTGAAGAGAAGCTTTTGGAGGCCAAGGGCTTTATAAAAGTTTAGAATCCTCCTCAGTATTAAATCAATGGCTACAAGATAATAACTTGAAGATTTATTTAACTATTTTTACTTTTTGGGTTGTAATTTTGGTAGGGATATCTTGGATTTGTTCAAATAGCTTATAAAGAGCATAACACTGAAGATGTTAGGGAGATTCTAGGATCTTTGAACATCCATAAAGCCGAAACTTCTTTTTACAGTGAAAATGTAATGTTTTAGGTAAACTATATGAATGCAAGAAATGTTAACGGATTTTAACCGCTAGGGGAAGAGTTAGCAGCTCTTCAGTGAACACCACATTTCTTAGGTGGGGGGTTACCCAATTCTATCATTAACAGTGATAAGCCTCTCTTTGGCTTCACCTAAAAGTAAGGATGAAACCCATCTAGTACCAGGTCGAAACTGGTTGCAAATTATCGCTTCTTACTTACCCCTTTTTTTAGAGGTAAGGGGTAAGGAGGATAAGACAGGTTGGAAGCCAACACCTTTTGGATGCAAACCAAATATTATAATTAACTACAATCCTAGTGGGCTCAATCAAGAGCACCTTGGTTTCATTCATGATACAGACCAACAATTAGGATAAAGAGGAAAAACACCCCAACACCCAACCAAATTTGGGGATTAGAATAAGGCAGGAGAATAATAAGGGGTAGGAGGAGGACGATTTCTACATCAAAAATTAAGAAAATAACAGCAATTAGAAAGAAACGAAGAGAAAAGGGGAGCCGAGAAGATCTTTTAGGATCGAAACCACATTCAAAGGGAGATCTTTTTTCACGGTCTACAATTGACTTTTTGGATAGAAGAGCTGCCAACAATATTACAATTGTGGTGATAGCAATAAGAATAGTTCCAAGGGAAGAAATTAATAACATTATCTATTTTGAGAAGGCCCAAACCTTTTGATTGGAAGTCAAATATACTGATATACTAAATAGATAATTAACTACCCCACCAGTAGATTGAAACATAAAGAAATAGTCAAACAACATCTACAAAATGTCAGTATCATGCAGCTGCTTCGAATCCAAAATGATGAGCTGGAGAGAAATGCTCAAAGTAGTGTCGAAGTAAACAAACTAGTAGGAATGTTGTTCCAATAATTACATGGAGACCATGGAATCCAGTAGCCATAAAAAAAGTTGAGCCATAGACAGCGTCTGCAATAGTAAATGGGGCTTCTACATATTCATAGGCTTGTAGGATGGTGAAATAGATTCCTAAAAGGACGGTAAAGAATAGCCCTTGAAGGCCTTGGGAATGGTTTCCTTCTATAATACCATGATGGGCTCAAGTTACGGTAACTCCTGAGGCTAGAAGAATTGCTGTGTTTAATAGAGGAATTTGTAAGGGGTTAAAGGGAGAAATTCCTGCCGGAGGTCAAACTGCCCCTAGTTCTACTGTTGGGGAGAGGCTACTATGGAAATAAGCCCAGAAAAATGAAATAAAGAAAAATACTTCTGATACAATAAATAAAATTATACCTCATCGTAAACCTAAGGTAACAATGTAGGTGTGGAGACCTTGGTAGGTACCTTCGCGAGTGATATCTCGTCACCATTGAATTATAGTTAAAGTTGTTAAAGTGAAGCCAAGAAAGAGTAAATTAGTTCTATATTGATGGAATCATTGGATTAATCCTCTAAGAGTTACTATAGCTCCAATGGCTCCAGTTAAGGGCCAAGGACTTTGGTCTACCAGATGATAAGGGTGATTGCTGTGTGTTGACATTAGTTTACTTCACTAGAATAGAGGGTGCTCAAAACGGCGAACACATAAGATTGAATAATAGCTACAGCTGATTCTAAAACCAGAAGGGCGATTTGTCCGATAACCAGGAAACTAAGTAGGGTAAGGGATAAACTAGGGCCAGTGTTTCCTAGGAGAGTCATTAACAGGTGTCCTGCAATTATATTAGCGGCGAGTCGAACAGCCAGTGTTCCTGGTCGAATTACATTACTAATTGTTTCAATGCAAACCATGAAGGGCATTAAAACTGGAGGAGTCCCTTGAGGCACTAAATGGGCAAATATATGTTGGGTGTGGTTGATTCATCCATAAAGCATAAAACTTATTCAAAGGGGGAGGGCTAAGGTTAGGGTAAAGGTAAGATGGCTTGAACTTGTGAAAATGTAGGGGAATAGCCCTAAGAAATTGTTAAATACAATAAGTGAAAACAATGAAATAAATAAAAAGGTACTTCCAGGGTGTCCTGTAGGCCCAAGAAGGGTATTAAATTCTTGGTGAAGAGTTGAGGTAACCTTGTTTCAAATAAGAGAATACCGAGAAGGCATCAGTCAGTAGGCGGAGGGAAGCAAGAGTAATCCTAAAAAAGTACTTACCCAGTTTAAAGATAAATTTATGATACTACTTGAAGGGTCGAAAACAGAGAAGAGATTAGTTATCACTTTCAATTAAAGGCTTGGGTCTCAAATTGAGAAGATGTACTTTGGGGAGGGGTTGGGGCTGTTAAGAAATAATTTATAATACTAAATAAGATAAGAGTAGAAGAGAATACAATAAAAAGAATTAATCATCTTAAAGGAGCTATTTGTGGCACCAAAGGATGCTGGGTTGAACCAACAATTTTAGCGTGACATACTAATGTTACTTTAACTAATCCTTTCACTAGAAGTAATTGCGATATTACTATAGGTGGTTTAAGAGACCACTACTTGCTTTCAGACATCTAGTGAAGCTTCACTTATTGAAGAAACCCAGGAGATAAAGGTATTAGTAGGGACACTTTCAATAACAATAGGCATAAAGCTATGGTTTGCCCCACAAATTTCTGAACATTGTCCATAAAATAAGCCTGGCCGATTTATTAAGAAACTTGTCTGGTTTAGTCGGCCCGGAGTTCCATCAACCTTGACTCCTAAAGAAGGAACGGCTCATGAGTGCAGGACATCTGCTGCTGTGATAAGTACTCGAATTTGGGTGTTTATAGGAAGAACTGTATGATTGTCTACTTCTAAAAGTCGAAATTGACCCTCTGGGAGTTCATGGGTAGGGATTATGTAAGCGTCAAACTCTACATTCAGGAAATCTGAGTATTCATAGCTTCAATATCATTGGTGACCAATAGTTTTTAGCGTGATAGAAGGATCTCTAACTTCGTCTAACAAATACAGTAGGCGGAGGGAGGGTAGGGCAATAAAAACAAGAGTAATTGCGGGGAGGATTGTTCAAATAACTTCAATAGTTTGACCTTCTAAAAGATAACGGTGGGTGTAAGTGTTAAAAAGTAAGGTGAGTATAAGGTACCCCACTAAAACAGTAATTATGACAAGAATCAAAAGAGTATGATCATGAAAGAAGGTGAGTTGTTCTATTAAAGGAGAGGTACTATCTTGAAATCCTAGATTAGCTCATGTTGACATTTGTTTCTAATAAGAGGATTAACCTCTATGTATGGAGCTTAAATCCATTGCACTTATCTGCCATATTAGAAATTTAATAAAGTAGGTAATTCAGCATAGCTGTGTTCTGCAGGGGGAAGACTATGGAATCATTCAATTGAAGAATTTATTTGTAAAGGGAAAGTTACTTGTCGGTAACTAATAATGCTTTCTCAAACAATAAATATAAGTATAAGAACCCCAACAAAAGAAATCGTGGACCCTACAGAAGAAACAACATTTCAGGCAGCGTAAGCATCCGGGTAATCAGAGTATCGACGGGGTATCCCCGCCAATCCTAAGAAATGTTGAGGAAAGAAGGTTAAGTTTACTCCAATAAATATAACAGCAAAGTGTACCTTTAATCATTGGGGGTGTAAAGAGAGTCCAGTAAATAAAGGAAACCAGTGGACCAATCCCCCTATAATAGCGAAGACAGCCCCCATCGAAAGAACATAGTGAAAATGAGCGACAACGTAGTAAGTGTCATGTAAAACAATATCAATAGAAGAATTAGCTAAAACTACTCCAGTTAATCCTCCAATTGTAAACAAGAATACAAATCCTAGGGCCCAGAGAAGTGATGGGCTATAGGTGAGTTGGGTACCATGAAGGGTAGCTAATCATCTAAAAATCTTAATCCCTGTAGGAACAGCAATAATTATAGTGGCTGCAGTAAAGTAAGCCCGAGTATCTACATCCATCCCAACCGTAAACATATGGTGGGCTCACACAACAAATCCAAGCAGACCAATTGCTAGCATAGCATAAATTATTCCTAAAGTACCGAAGGCTTCCTTCTTTCCTCTTTCTTGGCTAATGATATGTGAAATTATACCAAATCCGGGTAGAATTAAAATGTATACTTCAGGGTGACCAAAAAATCAAAATAAGTGTTGGTAAAGGATTGGGTCTCCCCCTCCAGCAGGGTCAAAGAAAGAAGTATTAAGGTTTCGGTCTGTGAGTAGTATTGTAATAGCCCCAGCTAGAACAGGCAATGAAAGGAGTAATAAAATAGCTGTAATAAGGACAGATCAAACAAATAAAGGGATTCGATCTATAGTTATTCCAGTTGATCGTATATTGATTGTTGTTGTAATAAAATTTACAGCCCCTAGAATGGAAGAGACTCCTGCCAAATGTAAAGAGAAAATAGCTAAATCTACTGACGCTCCTGCGTGGGCAATTCCGGCTGAAAGCGGAGGGTAGACGGTTCAACCTGTTCCGGCTCCACTTTCTACTATGCTTCTAGCGAGAAGTAGAGTTAAGGCCGGGGGCAAAAGCCAAAAACTCATGTTATTTATTCGAGGGAAGGCTATATCTGGAGCCCCAAGCATAAGGGGTACAAGCCAATTACCAAATCCTCCAATTATGATAGGCATCACTATGAAGAAAATTATAATGAAAGCATGGGCGGTAACAATTACATTATAAATTTGATCGTCCCCAATAAGAGACCCTGGTTGACCAAGTTCAGCCCGAATGAGTAAACTAAGGGAGGTACCAACTATTCCAGATCAAGCACCAAAGATAAAATATAAAGTTCCAATATCCTTATGGTTTGTTGAAAAAAGTCATTGTCGCGGTAGAATGGCTGAGTTTAGGTGATAGACTGTAAATCTATTTAGGAGGGTTACCCCTCTTCTACCAAGGCCTTATAGTCTAAATAAAGATGCTAGGCTGCAATTCTAGAGATGTAAATTTTACTAAGGCTTAAGGGATTAAACCCCTATTTATAGCTTTGAAGGCTATGTGTTTAATTAACATAAAGCCTTACAGGAGAGGGATTAGTAACGGAGCAATTAGTAACCCTACTAAGGATAAGCTCAGGAGAATAAGGGTTAATCATTGTAATGAGGGTGAGAATGATATCGAAGGGGACCATTTGGGCTCTGCATGGGTGAGTATAAATGCAGAGTACCCTATACGAAGGTAAAAATATAAAGTCCCCAGAGTTAATACTACTATGACTGTAACGAGGGGAGTATAGTGGTGTTCTACTATGCTTTGGATAATAATTCATTTAGGGAGAAATCCCAAAAACGGAGGAAGCCCTCCCAGAGACAGCAAATTACAAAACAGGGCCATTTTTAGAATTGGGCTATTCAAGGGAAGACTAAAAAATTGGTTGATATGTGAAAGTTGGTAAGCGTAGAATAAAAGCACTACTGAGGTACTTAGAATGATATAAAAAAGGAAATAAGTAATCCAGTAAGGTTCCCCCAACATAACCGCGGCAAGTATTCAACCTAGGTGATTAATTGAAGAATAGGCCATAATTTTACGAAGGGATGTTTGGTTAAATCCTCCAATTGATCCTGTAAGAATAGAAATCAAAATGATTATGAAACTAAAGGTACAAGGCGTTCAAATGTAAGAAATAAGTATGAGGGGAGCAATTTTTTGTCAAGTTATAAGAATTAGACCATTAAATCAATCAAGACCTTCTATAACTCCGGGGAATCAAAAATGGAATGGAGCAGCCCCCATCTTCAAAAGTAAGGTTGAGCTCAAAACGGTATTTAAAAGTGTAGTGTCTTGGAAAGTTGAAAAAGTTAAATGATTACCTAGGCTTAGAGTTACTACACCAAATAATAGAATTGCAGAAGCTAAAGCTTGTGTAAGAAAATATTTTAAAGCAGCTTCTGTAGCAAATTGGTTATTTATATTGGACATTAAAGGAATGAAAGAAAGAAGATTAATTTCTAAACCGATTCATGCTCCTAATCAAGATGTAGAGGATACTGAAATTAAAGTTCCAGTTATTAGGGTGAGGTAAAATAATAGCCGTGTCGGATGATTTAACATTGGAAAGAGGAGCAATCTCCATAAATAGGGTATGAACCTACGAGCTTATACTTAGCTTATCTTCCCCTACATTGTAGTGTACGAGGCACAAGAGTTTTTGATACTCTAAGAAATAGTTTAACTCTATTGAATGTAACTAGAAAGAGGAGCAATCTCCATAAATAGGGTATGAACCTACGAGCTTATACTTAGCTTATCTTCCTTAATGAAAGTAGGGGTCCTACATGATCTACTCTATCAAAGTAGCCCTTTTATCAGGCATTTCATT